CTAGAACTAGGACTTTATAGTCCTTAGGAACCTAATTCATTGAAATTCCATCCAGTAAAACAGATGAATTATAAATTTCCAAAATGATAGATAGAAATATCGCAAACAGGGCCATTGCGACCCCCATAAGTGGTGTAGTCCCCCAGCCCGGAGCTACTTTACCATATTCCGAATTCAATGGTTTCAATAAACTTCCTATATTAGTTTGTCTTGGCCTAGATTTAGAACTATCCTCAACGGTTTGTGTAGCCATAAATCTTATTTAATGATTGGTTAAGATCTGTTGACTTTGTATACCATTTGGTTGTAGTTGTAAATAAACGATCTTATCGTAGATCCATTGTGATCCTTAAATTATCTAGAAATGGAAACAGCAACCCTAGTCGCCATCTTCATATCTGGTTTACTTGTAAGCTTTACTGGGTACGCCTTATATACCGCTTTTGGGCAACCCTCTCAACAATTAAGAGATCCATTCGAAGAACACGGGGACTAATTGAAGTAATGAGCCTACCAATGGTGGGCTCGTTACTTCAAATTAAGATGATCAAAAATCATTTTTTAGTCGGAACCTTAGGTGGTTCTCGAAAAAAGATAGCGAAAAAAATTATCCCTAAAGTCGAGACTAAGAGAAATGTATAAACCAATGCTTCCATAGATTTGATCGTGGTTTACAATTATAGCTTCCACACCTATTCATTTTGGATAATTTACTATAGTTAAGAAAGGGAAAGAATTCTAAAGATGGCGATTCAATCAAGTCACGATTTTTCTGGTACCTTATGTCATCAAATAAAAAAAGTGGAGACGTAAAGATACCAGAGTAATATTCTATCAGACTACTTGTCTTCTTGTAGTTGGATCTCCAAGCTTTTGGAATGTTCCAAATTCTACTTGAGAATCCAAATCTGGATCAATACCAGCAAAAACATCTCTGAACAAGGTTCTAGCGCCATGCCAAATGTGTCCGAAAAAGAAGAGCAAAGCAAATGTGGCATGCCCAAAAGTGAACCAACCCCTTGGACTGCTCCGAAAAACACCATCGGATTTCAAAGTAGCTCGGTCTAATTCAAAAATTTCACCTAATTGGGCGCGTCTAGCATATTTTTTCACAGTAGCAGGATCACTATAACTGACTCCATTGAGTTCGCCACCATAGAACTCAACAGTTACACCTACTTGTTCGACACTATACTTGGATTCTGCTCTTCTAAAAGGAACATCGGCTCTCACAATTCCGTCTCCGTCTACCAAAACTACGGGGAATGTTTCAAAAAAAGTGGGCATACGACGTACAAAAAGCTCGCGGCCTTCTTTATCTCTAAAGATGGGGTGTCCTAACCATCCAACAGCTATTCCATCCCCGCTGTCCATTGAGCCGGCTCTGAATAATCCCCCTTTTGCCGGATTATTACCAATGTAATCATAAAAAGCTAATTTTTCGGGGATTTTAGACCAAGCTTCCGAAAAACTCAGATTTTCAGCTAGTCCTGTGCCAACTCTTCGATATATTTCTTGCTGGAAGTATCCCTGATCCCACTGATAACGAGTGGGGCCAAATAATTCGATTGGGGTAGTTGCTGAACCATACCACATAGTTCCAGCAACAACGAAAGCTGCGAAAAAAACAGCAGCGATACTGCTGGAAAGTACAGTTTCAATATTGCCCATACGTAATCCTTTGTATAGACGTTGAGGCGGACGGACACTAAGATGAAATAAACCCGCTAATATGCCCAATGTACCCGCTGCAATATGATGAGAGGCTATTCCTCCCGAAACAAAAGGATCAAAACCTTCTGCGCCCCACGCTGGATTTACAGATTGTACTTTTCCAGTTAGCCCATAAGGATCGGACACCCATATTCCAGGACCATACAAGCCTGTTACATGAAATGCGCCAAAGCCAAAGCAAGCCAACCCTGAGAGAAATAAATGAATTCCAAAGATCTTGGGCAAATCCAAAGAAGGTTTTCCGGTACGTTCATCAGAGAATATTTCTAGATCCCAATACACCCAATGCCAGATAGCTGCCAAGAAGCACAAGCCAGAAAACACAATATGTGCCCCTGCCACACCTTCGTAACTCCAAATACCCGGATTCGGTATAGTTCCTCCTGAAATACTCCACCCACCCCATGAATTGGTTATTCCTAAACGAGTCATAAAGGGTATAACGAACATACCCTGTCTCCACATTGGATCAAGAACCGGGTCAGAAGGATCAAAAACTGCTAATTCGTATAGAGCCATCGAGCCGGCCCAACCAGAAACTAGAGCTGTATGCATTATATGGACAGAAAGCAACCGACCGGGATCATTTAATACGACAGTATGAACACGATACCAAGGTAAACCCATGGAAATACCCCTTTTTTATCAAATATCAAAGAAAAATGGACACTATGTAACTTTATCGCATTGGAAAAGACTATACTATGTTATGTACCTAACCTTTTCAGTAGATTTTGTATGAGAAAGAGTTAAGATTTATTTCGTTCCATTGAAAATAACGGAACAATTTTGTTCGTAAGAACAAAGAGAAGCAGATCTATTCTATACTCGATAAGTACCAATACGCAATGGGGGTTGGGCCCCCATTTTTTTTTTTTGTAGAATGAATGCGTAGATACTTGTTTATCATTCAAATGATCGGACCCGTGCGTGAAAATTCTTTATTCATTCTGTCTTCTTCCGGAAATCTTCACCCAATCCATGTATCCAATTTATGTTTAAAATAGAATAAACATAAAAAAATGAAGACAATAAATTCATTGGTACGTTTCCATATTAAAGTGAAGTATAGTACTTAACTTTTTTCTTTAATTTAATGCCCGTTGGTGTTCCAAAAGTACCTTTTCGGAATCCTGGAGAGGAAGACGCAGTTTGGGTTGACGTATAGTGCGGCTTGTCAGATATATTGGGTCATATGGGGTTTACCCGTTGTCTCCACCGATCGGGATATCCTCCATTTCGCCCAAGAAATATTGATTGAACCATCAATTATTCGGAGCGTGAAGTGCAATTAGATCAATTTATATTGGGGATCAATATTATTAAGAATTTATGGTTAACTTGTAACGATAAAATAAAGTATCCAGGCTCCGTTCAGAAAATATCAAATTGGTAATATATATGATTACTATTTGTCTCATAAACATTCTTTATTTATATTTAATTTATGCTTTCTATATATTATTAGGAGTGATCTCAAATTGCCATTCAATAGCATGGAATAATAAGATGAATACATGGAATAATTTGAGGGAAAGCATGAAACAAAAAAAAAAGAAGCGGTACTGAGATAATTTGCCCTATATGTGCAAATAAAATTTGGACAAATCTTTACCCGGAGTAGAACACGAACCTAAAAGAATTGAAAGGGCCTATTCAAGAACAAGAAAATGACATCGTGATTTGAATTTCGATGAAATAATACATCAATGAGAGGTTAGTTTAATAAGTTCAATAATTTTTTTTGATAAGGAAGAGAAAGGGAACCAAAACTCATGTTTTTGAAAAATCGAAGAAAAGCCCTTCTTTAGAAAAAGAAAAACCTGTTACAAAAAATAAATAAAGACTAGAATTGATACATTGATTGATTTTTTTTTTTTTTTTTTTTCGCAATTTAATTTTTTGAACCGTATGCATCCAAAGGTGCACGTATGGTTCCTAAGGGATACAATTTTGTCCTAATCAACCGACTTCATCGAGAAAGATTACTTTTTTTAGGCCAAGAAGTTGATAGTGAGATCTCCAATCAACTTGTGGGTCTCATGGTATATCTCAGTATAGAAGATAATACTAGGGATTTTTATTTGTTTATAAACTCTCCCGGCGGATGGGTAATACCAGGAATAGCCATTTATGATACTATGCAATTTGTGCCACCCGATGTACATACAATATGCATGGGATTAGCTGCTTCAATGGGATCTTTCATTCTGGTTGGAGGAGAAATTACCAAACGTCTAGCATTCCCTCACGCTTGGCGCCAATGAGTTAAAAAAAAAAAAAAAAGACTATGCCTTCGCCATATCGAATATAAATAATCGAAATTAGGAAAAATTAAGTAATAATAGCATGGCACTTTGAGTTCGATATGAACAAACCATTATTGTTTTTTATAACATGAGATTTTGTATCGAGATAGTAGTATGAAATAACCTTTATTTGCGATTTTATCTTATGTGTCGGGAGGACATTTTAGCGTCACAAATAATTTTTTCCTTATTTGATCATATCAGAAAGACACTTTGGGATTGCCAAATCACAAACTAGATAAATATATAAATATCTAATATAAAGCAACAGAACCATCATAGTATTTTTTTACTCTTATGATAAAGAAGGATGGCAAATGGATTATTCAACGATCTGGCTGGATCGGATAAATTCTATTTCTTCCCCTCTTCTCTGGAGGAGGGGGTTAGTCAATTCCATTGCAGAGCCGTATGCAACGCACAAAAGGTGCCTGTACGGTTGTTCAATTCTATATTTTTTCTTCTTTTTTTTATCCCTTTAATTTCAATCTTATCATGCGAGATAGAAGAACCATTCATGATGTTATCTCAATATCATCAGGGTTATGATTCACCAACCTGCTAGTTCTTTTTATGAGGCACAGGCAGGAGAATTTATCCTGGAAGCGGAAGAACTCCTGAAACTTCGCGAAAACCTCACAAAAGTTTATGTACAAAGAACAGGCAATCCTTTGTGGGTTATATCCGAAGACATGGAAAGAGATGTTTTTATGTCGGCAACAGAAGCCCAAGCCCATGGCATTGTTGATCTTGTAGCGGTTGAAAATGAAAATACTTCGGATTTCGTATAAATCCATGATTCTGTTTTATTTTCAACCATAATTCGAATTTGACACAATTTGATATCTTATATTGAATCGAAATAATTAATAATCATCAATCAAAAATTAGGTTAAGATCGATCTAAACCAACCCATTCTATAATATAATTTGATATATCCGACATGCCAACTATTAAACAACTTATTAGAAACACAAGACAGCCAATAAAAAATGTCACGAAATCCCCCGCTCTCCGAGGATGTCCTCAGCGTCGAGGAACATGTACTAGGGTGTATGTGCGACTCGTTCAGATCATGAGCTCGAGCAAATGAGACAATTTTTCCAGTATCAATGATTAATACCAATGAATAGATAGAGTAAAAGAACGCCATTTACTATCTAAAATGGGGATATATTATATACCCTTATTGTTTCTTGTCTATTGTGTATGGAATTTATGGTTTTCATTGGTGCAAATCCAACCACCTCAATTTGAGATGAGAAGCAATTCTCCATTGGTAGCAAATGGTTATCCATTAAGCGGAGGAAATGGTATTATAAGAATAAGAAGCAAAACAAAAAGGTTATGCCCATATTCTTGAAAGAACGGACTAACAGGGTCAGCTACCTAGCCAACTTTCATAATTAAATGCCGTCACTGTATGGATAGCTCTTATTGTGAAAAGGCCTATTACTGTATAATTAATGGGTAGAGCCAAAGAATGTTAACTATACAAGTTAACAATACCATTTGATTAAATGAGAGATGAGGCTCCGGCGCATAGAGAGGGCCTCACCGTTTAAGAAGTAACCATAGAAACGAAGGAACCCACTATTTTTTTGTATAGTATTTGGTAGAATTTCTTAGTTCCAGGTGAACCAAATGTCTGGCCTGGAAAGAATAAAACTAAAAAATAGTGGTTGGGAAGGTCATAGTAGCAAAAGCCATTGGAATTTATATTTTATATATCGGAATAATCCGTTTTGTTATTAACCGACCGGGGGGACAAATAATGACTGAAAGAAGAGAATTCAATTAGTTATTCATTAAAGTTTAATTTGATTCAATGACCAGAGTTAAACGAGGGTATACAGCTCGGAGACGTCGAACAAAAATTCGTGTATTTGCATCAACCTTTAGAGGGGCTCATTCAAGACTTACGCGAACAATTACTCAACATAAAATGAGAGCTTTGGTTTCCTCTCATCGAGATAGGGGCAGGCAAAAGAGAAATTTTCGTCGTTTGTGGATCACTCGGATAAATGCAGTAACTCGCGAGAATAAAGTATTCGATAGTTATAGTCGATTAATACACAATCTGTATAAGGGGCAATTGCTTCTTAATCGTAAAATACTTGCGCAAATAGCTATATCAAATAAGAATTGTCTTTACATGATTTCCAATAAGATCATAAAATAAAGGAAATTATAAAGTAATATACAGGAATGATTGAACAAGAATTCCCCGGAGAATGAACTCCGGGAAGATAGAATAAACTAAATTGAGATAAAATTAAGATAAGAAAAGTAGTAGGGATGAACGAACATGCTTCAATAAAAAAAATTGCTTATCCCCCTTTTTTTGTTTCTTATAAGACAAGAATTAAACCTGGATTCTGGGCCTTTTCGAGCAAAACATCAAATCCATTTGAGCTTGAATTCCAATTGGAGTTTTGAGTCAATTGAGGAATATGCCTATTTATTTCTGGCTCTAGGACCCGCAGTTCTAGGGATCGACTCGGTTCTCTCAAATTGTTTCTCATTATTAAGAAAAGGTAACGAAGATAAAATACGAGCTTGTTTTATAGCAATAGTAATTAATCGTTGTTGTTTCAAGGTCAATTTATTTACCCGTCTAGATAATATTTTTCCTTGTTCACTAATAAATCGACTAATTAAACTCATGTTTCTATAATCAATTCGATCCCCCGAGACAATTGGGGGCAAACGCCGACGAAAAGAGAGCTTGGATTTACGAAAAGGTTGCTTAGATTTATCCATGGTTTATTCCTTATTTCTAAAATTCTATTTCTTTATTAATTTAAGATCCGGCCAAAGTGGGGTTTTATTTGTATAATTTATAATTTTAATATAATTTGTATTATATTATGATTATGTTATATGTTCTTCCTCTTTCTGCTCTTTGAGTTGGGATGGAAAGATTGCACATATGTTCCGTTCGATCTATTTCTTTATTTCCCCATGAATCGTATGCCTGTGACAATAACGACAAAATTTTCTCAATTCTAATCGACTGGGTGTATTGTGTCGATTCTTTTGAGTAATATATCTAGAAATACCCGGCGATTCTTTATTGACACCATTTCGGGCACAACAACAAGTACATTCCAAAATAATTATGACCCTTACATCTTTACCCTTGGCCATGAACCCCCTTTGGATCGACTTAACTTTTCTATTTTCGATCTGAAAATAATAAAGAACAAAAAATTAATAGAAGTTACTAATTTGAAATTAATTTTCAAAAGATTTCATTGTAATTAATATTAATTAATTCAATTAATTAAGAGTAATAATTAAAATTAAATAGATTGAAGATATATATATTTTTTTTATTTAATTTTATTTAAATATCAATTATATATGACAGATTATATATAATTTTAAGTAATACAATTTTTTTTCTAACTATCAATTATTCCTATACTAATACTAATATTTCAGTTATGTATCTTCTTTACTGTGTTATGATTTCGTGGAGCCTCTCCTAGACTGGACCCGCATTTCTATTTATGTTTTTCCAAATATAATTTTATTAGATCAACTTTTTGCTTGGGTTTAATACATTTTTTTTTAGTCACGTCACATAGAATTAAATCTCTAATTTTTTTATTTTTTGCATATCAATAACTAGAATCAAAAAAAGGAAATGACAAGGCGTCTGGGAATAAACGATTAATCTCTATCAATAGACCCGCTAAAGACCCAAACCATAGAGTACTTAGCACAGGTGCCGTGGAGAGATATGTTTTTATATCTCGCATTGAAAATCCTCCTTTTTATTGTTTATTGTAAAACTATAGACATAGATTATATATATGAGCAGATGTCGTAGTTCAAGATCATTTGTATTTATTTTTATGCAGAATTCCTAACTAAAATGGATATGTACAATGAACGAGTCAATGTTCTTGTCCTTAAAAAAAAAAAGCCTGAGTGTTATCGATAAATATTAATTTTTTTATGCGTTTAGGTTTTAGATGTATATAATATAAATACAATATTTTAATATAATAAATAAAGTATAAAATCAAGAAGAAAATAAAAATGTGGAAAACAAGACAAGGATTTTGTACAATGACATTGTAAAACAATTTTTAAAAGGGATGTAGCGCAGCTTGGTAGCGCGTTTGTTTTGGGTACAAAATGTCACGGGTTCAAATCCTGTCATCCCTACCTATTACTTCTACTAATGGGGAGTAACGGGAGATTACTCGAGATTGATTAAATTTTAAAATTGGCTATATAATCTTTAATTTTTGCATACTATACTAGGTGTTTGCAAGATATTTTTGGGTACATAGAAATTCTTTTTTTTTTTTTTTTACAGTCGTATCCCCTGTCATAAGAAAGCGCTCTTAGTTCAGTTCGGTAGAACGCGGGTCTCCAAAACCCGATGTCGTAGGTTCAAATCCTACAGAGCGTGATGTTATGTCGAATCACATACAATAAAATAACTTAATAAACTTAAATTTGACCTCCTTTCAAGGAAAGGAGTAGGAGGTCAATCACAAAATATATTATTCAATCAAAGGTCCAATTGATCACCACGTCTGTATTGTAAATATGCAGTTACGAATAATCCTGCCAAAGTAATAGGAATTAGACCTAAAACGATTCCAAATAAAAAAACTTCAATCATTTCTATTTTTTGTTTGAGAGAATAAAAAGAGAGGTAAGATCTATCCCTAAATATTAATCTGAATTGTTCGCGAATCTCAATAACCGAGAATTGGCAATTCCCGCGCCCGCGGGACTATGGAAGACCTGGCATTTAAGAGAAATACTTATTTTTATAAATTGTTCATTCAATTTATTTCAAATAAGTCGTATCTTGTTTAAACCAATCAATAGAGCTGAGGTTATAGTTGAAGCAGCTAATAGAAAACCGAAATAACTAGTTATAGTAGACATAAAAGGGCTAAATTAGATATGTTCTTTTACTACATATGTTGATAAAACACTTACCTAAGTTTCAATTTTCCCAGATACGACAGTAAGAAAAACTATTGACAGTAGACAATATTAACTTAGTTCCATCTTAATTGATCAGTCATTATAGATAATAGATAGCACTAAAAAAGATAGAATTACATAGTAGAAAAAATTGATTGCTCTGATGTCACATCAACCGGTCATGTGATTCCAAATCAACAGATTCATTGTGCAATTCGTGAGTTGAGTGAAAGTAATAAAAACTCTATCGTATAACTAAAAAAAAATTCAGTCATTTTTGAAAAAAAAAAAAGAATAATTGGATTTGAAAATAATTTTAATTTGAATCATTTATTTTCAATAGGATTTAATCCACTTTCTTTTCGATCGGACGGCCCAGGCCCGATACCTCCTTTTTATTTATTTCATTTCGGGTCCAACTCGATTTGAAGATGAGCAACTTCCAGTATCTTTTTAGCTTCTACACTCTGTCTTTCCATATCATAGAGTTCTATCTTTTCAGTCAAAAAATAACCTTGCTTTGGCAACAACGGTTGTTGCATCGCCAATATTCTGTAATTGATTGTTCTAACTATTTTCGGTTTTTTCATCAAACACACTATCATATCATAATCTATGTTATTATTTATTGTATTATGTATTGTATGACCAACTAAGCTAAGTAAATGAAAGTATTCTAACAAAAAAATCTTTAACCATAAAAAGGGTTTATAAATTTTGCATATAATTGAATTGTGTAAATATGATAATATCTTTACATGAATTAGTTAAAACCCATGGATTCACACTTCACTTTCTCAAGATCTTGACTTTCTATCTCTATCTATTATGAAACCCATAATGGAAACCTTGAAATATTATAAATAATTTGAGGAATTTTATATTGTATTAATTTATTCCATAACATAAAGTTTATGCGTATCCAAAGAACAAAAAGGGAAATGTAGCATTTCGGTATTAATTGAGACTGCGTTGCTGTGCCAGAGGAAGGATAGCT